TATCATTGTAGCAACGGAAAGTTTTTTTTGCATAAAAAAAGAAAAACCAATCTGATTATAAGTTGTAAAGCAATAACAATCAAAATGCAGATAAATGGAAGGATGAGAGAAAGAGAGAAAAAGAATATCAATGCTATATGATTCCAATATGTAATATGTAAGGTCTATGAGTGATCTTAGAAAGGATAGTGTAATAAAGCATCAATACTAATTTGATTGATCTATAATTAGATGAATTTGTTCATAGAACAAAAAAATCAAGAGCCCCGAGTCAATAAAGACTGAGAAAATTTACTCACGAACACATTTCATTTTCATTGGGAGCTCCATTGTCGAATTCAGGCCTAACCATTAATTGAGAAGCGATGGGAACGACGAAACCTGTGGATGCATAAGATTCTATTGAAAACGAATCCTAATGATTCCTTGGGTAGGATGGCGGAACAAACCCGGGACCAATCCACTTTTATTCTGAGAGGTCCTGTCATGGGATAACCCTACAATTGAAATAGATATTGAAAGAGTAAATATCCGTTCGCGAAAGTTTTTATTTTATTGGATTTAAAAATTTTTGTCGATCCGATATGATAATAAAAAAGACAAAACCAAATAAAGACTCGTTATAAAAAAATGACATTATATTATCTAAAATATCATTAAATACATCTATATTATTTTATAATTGTTTCATTCGCGAGGAGCTGGATGAGAAGAAACTCTCATGTCCGGTTCTGTAGTAGAGATGGAATTAATTGAGAAACAACCATCAACTATAACCCCAAAAGAACCAGATTCCGTAAACAACATAGAGGAAGAATGAAAGGAATATCTTATAGAGGTAATCGTATTTGCTTCGGTAGATATGCTCTTCAGGCACTTGAACCCGCGTGGATCACATCTAGACAAATAGAAGCAGGGCGGCGAGCAATGGCACGAAACGTGCGCCGCGGTGGAAAAATATGGGTACGTATATTTCCAGACAAACCAGTTACAGTAAGACCCGCAGAAACGCGTATGGGTTCAGGGAAAGGATCTCCCGAATATTGGGTAGCTATCGTTAAACCGGGTAGAATACTTTATGAAATGGGCGGAGTAGCAGAAAATGTAGCCAGAAGGGCTATTTCAATAGCGGGATCCAAAATGCCTATACGAACTCAATTAATTATTTCAGGATAGGAATGTAGAACCAAAGGAAAGAAGTCTTTGGAATGAAAAAAAAAACAATTGTAGGTTTCTTTTTTTTTTTTTATTTATTTTGGACAAACAATATTTCTTTTTTTTTTTAATTCGCCCCTTTGCATCAAAAGAGCAAATAAAAAAAAATGATATGATTCAACCTCAAACCCATTTAAATGTAGCGGACAACAGCGGGGCCCGAGAATTGATGTGTATTCGAATCATAGGAGCTAGTAATCGACGATATGCTCATATTGGTGACGTTATTGTTGCTGTAATCAAGGAAGCAATACCAAATACACCTTTAGAAAAATCTGAAGTGATCAGAGCTGTAATTGTACGTACTTGTAAAGAACTCAAACGTGACAATGGTATGATACTACGATATGATGACAATGCTGCGGTTGTTATTGATCAAGAAGGAAATCCCAAAGGAACTAGAATTTTTGGTGCGATCGCACGGGAATTGAGACAGTTAAATTTCACTAAAATAGTTTCGTTAGCACCTGAAGTACTATAAGTATAATAAAGATGAGACTCCAATATAATATAGTTATAGCATTTGAATAAAATATGAATAAAATAGATAAAATGAATTAGTAGATTTTTCTCACGCATATATCTTTAACAATTCATATCATAAAAAAAATATATAAAGAAAAAAAACATGTTGATCATATCAAAATTCGGGGGCAACAATAATTTTAGTTTATCATGGGTAAAGACACTATTGCTGATATAATAACTTCTATACGAAACGCTGACATGAATAGAAAAGGAACGGTTCGAATACCATCTACTAACATCACCGAAAACCTTCTTAAAATACTGTTAAGAGAAGGTTTTATTGAAAACGTGAGGAAACATCAGGAAAGCAACAAATATTTTTTGGTTTTAACCCTACGACATAGAAGGAATAGGAAAGGGCCATATAAAAATGTTTTAAATTTAAAACGGATCAGTCGACCCGGTCTACGAATCTATTCGAACTATCAACGAATTCCTAGAATTTTAGGCGGGATGGGAATTGTAATTCTTTCCACTTCTCGGGGTATAATAACGGACAGAGAGGCCCGACTAGAAGGAATTGGCGGAGAAATTTTATGTTATATATGGTAAGCTTTCTTATATCCAACTTAGATATGGAACTTTCCTATTAATTTGTGAAAAAAAAAACGGGTTTCTAATATAACTCTCCTACTACATTAGTTAATACTTCAAAGAGGTTTTGTTTTACCTGGAATAAAAGGAAAAAAAAATGGATTCATGGAAATTTAATTACTGAATCACTTCCGAATGGTATACTTAAGATTCGATTAGATAATGAAGATCGGATTCTAGGTTATGGTTCAGGAAGGATTCGGCGTAGTTTTATACGTATACTACTGGAAGATAGAGTCAAAATTTAAATAAGTCGTTATGATTCAACCAAAGGGCATATAATTTATAGACTCTGAAACAAGGATTCAAACGATTAGTTGATTTATTTTTTCAACTTCAATATTGCTTTCGAAGAGATACAATTCGAAAGTTCAAAATTTCAAGAAACTTATTTTCTTCCAATAAGTAAATTCGAAATTAAGTTAAGGAATAACAAATATGAAAATAAGAGCCTCTGTTCGTAAAATTTGTGAAAAATGTCGACTGATCCGTAGACGGGGACGAATTATAGTAATTTGTACCAACCCGAGACATAAACAAAGACAAGGATAATCTTTCTAAAATAAAAGAGACTTTCTAAGGGACTGCATATACAAATAAAAAAAAAAGAAAGGATCCGTTTTGACATGAAATGGATATATCCATATATCTCTGACTTATATTTATGAGATGATAAAATATGGCAAAACCTGTACCAAGAATTGGTTCACGTAGGAATGGGCGTATTGGTTTACGTAAGAGTGCGCGTAGAATACCAAAAGGAGTTATTCATGTTCAAGCAAGTTTCAACAATACCATTGTGACTGTTACAGATGTACGGGGTCGGGTAATTTCTTGGTCCTCCGCTGGTACTTGTGGATTCAAGGGTACAAGAAGAGGGACACCGTTTGCCGCACAAACGGCAGCAGGAAATGCTATTCGGACAGTAGTGGATCAAGGTATGCAACGAGCAGAAGTCATGATAAAAGGCCCCGGTCTCGGAAGAGATGCAGCATTAAGAGCGATTCGTAGAAGTGGTATAATATTAAGTTTCATACGAGATATAACCCCTATGCCACATAATGGATGTAGGCCCCCTAAAAAAAGACGTGTGTAAAAATAAATAAAACATTTCAAGAGAAAGAAATAATTTAATGATTTGAACAAAGAATAATATTACTATGGTTCGAGAGAAAGTAATAGTATCGACTCGGACACTACAATGGAAGTGTGTTGAATCAAGAGCAGATAGTAAGCGTCTATATTATGGACGCTTTATTCTGTCTCCACTTAGGAAAGGTCAAGCCGATACAATAGGCATTGCAATGCGAAGAGCTTTGCTTGGAGAAATAGAAGGAACATGTATCACACGCGCAAAATCTGAGAAAATACCACATGAATATTCGACCATAGTGGGTATTCAAGAATCAGTACATGAGATTTTAATGAATTTGAAAGAAATTGTATTGAGAAGTAATCTGTATGGAATTCGTGGTGCGTCTATTTGTGTCAAGGGTCCCCGATCTATAACTGCTCAAGACATCATCTTACCACCTTCTGTGGAAATTGTTGATAATACACAGCATATAGCTAACCTAACGGAACCAATTAATTTGTGTATTGAATTACAAATCGAGAGGAATCGCGGATATCGTATAAGAACACCAAATAACTCTCAAGACGGAAGTTATCCTATAGACGCTGTATTCATGCCTGTTCGAAATGCAAACCATAGTATTCATTCTTATGTAAATGGGAATGAAAAACAAGAGATACTTTTTCTCGAAATATGGACAAATGGAAGTTTAACTCCTAAAGAAGCACTTCATGAAGCCTCACGTCATTTGATTGAGTTATTTATTCCTTTTTTACATGCGAAAGAAGAAAAATTAAATTTAGAAAACAAGCAACACAAAGTTACTTTACCCCTTTTTACTTTTCATGATAGATTGGCTAAACTAAAGAAAAATCAAAAAGAAATAGCATTGAAATCTATTTTTATAGACCAATCAGAATTGCCTCCTAGGATTTATAATTGCCTCAAAAGGTCCAATATACATACCCTATTGGATCTTTTAAATAAAAGTCAAGACGATCTTTTTAAAATTCAACATTTTCACATCGAAGACATAAAACATATATTGGACATTCTAGAAATAGAAAAATAGAAAAGCATTTCGTATAAATTTGAAATCCATTGGATTTCATTTTTTATTATTATTTAGATTATTTAAAAAAAACTTAAAAAAAAAAATGAAAAGAAAATGGGTTTTGAATCTTTAGCACAATCCATATACTCAGAATAGATTCAAAATTTAATTGAATAGATGTATCTAGGGAGAATTCACTTTGAAGCGACTATTCCCTAGATACATATGTCGTGATATTTTATTTCACAATTATTTCAGAACTGAATCAATTTAAAAAAGACCTAAAGTTAAGGATTTATCAATAGGTAATGTTGCTCCAATACCCAACCAAAGGGCTACTGCAGTACCAATCAAAAAGACAGTTGTCGCTACGGGACGACGAAATGGATTTTGGAATTTATTAACATTCTCCAAAAAGGGTACGGTTAATAATCCCGCAGGTACTGAAACCATTAAAAGAACACCCAATAACTTATTGGGCACTGTACGAAGTATTTGAAATACAGGAAAGAAATACCATTCAGGCAATATTTC